TAGGTCTTTTTCAAATTGACTCAACCGTGAAATAGAAATCAAAAACCATGACGTATGTATCTAGGGAGGATTCACTTTGAAGCGACTATTCCCTAGATACATCTATTCAACGGAGTTCTAGATCTATTCCGAATATACGAATCGTGCTGAAGATTCAAAACCAATTTCATTTTCTTCTTTTCTTTAGAAAAAAAAGATGAAATCATTCTAATGGATTTAAAAATGAAAACTTATTTTTCGGTAAATCAATTGCGAAATGCTTTTGTAGAATGTCTAATATCTGTTTTACATCTTCTATGCGAAAATGTTCAATTTTCCTAAGATCTTCTTGACTCTTATTCAAAAGGTCCAATAATGTATATATATTGGACCTTTTGAGGCAATTATAGATCCTGGGAGGCAATTCTGATTGGTCAATAAAAATACATTTCAATGCGATTTCTTTTTTGTTTTTCCTTAGTTTATCCAATCTCTCATGAAGGGTAAAAAGGGGTATAGTAACTCTGTTTTGATTGTCCTCTAAATTTATGTCTTGTTCTTCGGCATGTAGAAAAGGTATAAATAAATCAATCAAACTACGGGAGGCTTCGTGAAGTGCTTCTTTAGGAGTTAAACTTCCATTCGTCCATATTTCTAGAAAAAGTATTTCTTGTTTTTCATTTCCATAAGAATGAATACTATGATTCGCATTTCGAACAGGCATGAATACGGCATCTATAGGAAAACTTCCATCTTGGGCGTTATTTGGTGTTTTCATACGATATCCGCGATTCCTCTCGATTTGTAATCCAATACACAAATCAATTGGTTCCGTTAGGTTAGCGATATGCTGTGTAGGATCAACAATTTCCACAGAGGGCGGTGAGATAATGTCTTGAGCAGTTATGTATCCAGGGCCCCTGACGCAAATGGATGCGTCGCGAGTTCCGTACAGATTACTTCTCAATATAATTTCTTTCAAATTCATTAAAATTTCATGTACGGATTCTTCAATACCTACTATGGTAGAATATTCATGTGGTATCTTCTCAGATTTTGCACGTGTGATACATGTTCCTTCTATTTCTCCAAGCAAGGCCCTTCGCATCGCGATGCCTATTGTATCGGCTTGACCTTTCATAAGCGGAGACATAATAAAACGGCCATAATAAAGACGCTTACTGTCTGCTCTTGATTCAACACACTTCCACTGTAGTGTCCGAGTAGATACTGCTACTTCCTCTCGAAGCATAGTAATATTATTTGATCAGATCATTGAATCATTTATTTCTCTTGAAATCTGTTCAATTCTTATTTCTACACACGTCTTCTTTTAGGAGGTCTACATCCATTATGTGGCATAGGGGTTACGTCCCGTATGAAACTTAATCGTATACCACTTCTACGAATGGCTCGTAATGCTGCATCTCTTCCGAGACCAGGACCCTTTATCATGACTTCTGCTCGTTGCATACCCTGATCTACTACTGTACGAATAGCATTTCCTGCTGCGGTTTGAGCAGCAAACGGCGTCCCTTTTCTTCGGCCCCTGAATCCACAAGTACCGGCAGAGGACCAAGAAACCACCCGACCCCGTACATCTGTAACCGTTACAATGGTATTGCTGAAACTTGCTTGAACATGAATAACTCCTTTTGGTATTCTACGTCCATTCTTACGTGAACGAATACGTCCACTCCTACGTGAACCAATTCTTGGTATAGGTTTTGCCATATTTTATCATCTCATAAATATGAGTCAGAGATATATGGATATATCCATTTCAGGTTAAAACAGATCCTTTATTTGTACATTAGGTCCTTTAGAGAATCCTTTTTTAGAAGAATTATCCTTGTCTCTGTTTATGTCTCGGGTTGGAACAAATTACTATAATCCGTCCCCGCCTACGGATCAGTCGACATTTTGCACAAATTTTACGAACGGAGGCTCTTATTTTCATATTTGTCATTCCTTACCTTAATTCCGAATCTACTCCTTGGAAGAAAATAAGTCTCTTGAAATTTGGAACCTCGAGTTGTATCCACACGAGAGTAAGATTGAAAAAGACACCGAATCACCTAATCATTCGAATCTTGATTAGGGAGTCTATAAATTATGCGGCCCCTGGTTGAATCATAACGACTTACTTCGATTTTGACTCTATCTCCCGGTAGTATCCGTATAAAACTATGTCGGATTCTTCCGGAAATATAACCTAGAACCAGATCTTCGTTATCTAAACGAACCCGAAACATACCGTTGGGAAATGCTTCAGTAATTAAACCCTCATAAACCATTTTTTCTTCCCTTTTACTCATACCAGATCACCTCCTTTTCGGGTACTAGAAGGATTACCATATATAACACAAAATTTCTCCTCCGATTCTTTCTAGTCGAGCCTCTCGGTCTGTCATTATACCTCGAGAGGTAGAAAGAATTACAATCCCCATTCCCCCTAAAATCCTAGGAATTCGTTGATAATTGGAATAGATTCGTAGACCGGGTCGGCTGATACGTTTTAAATTTAAAATAGTTCTATATGGTCCTTTCCTATTCCTTCTATGTCGCAGGGTTGAAACCAAGAAATTTTGGTTGCTTTCTCGATGTTTTCTCACGTTTTCGATAAAGCCTTCTCGTAGAAGTATTTTAACAATGTTTTCGGTGATATTAGTAGATGCTATTCGAACTGTTCCTTTTTTATCCATGTCAGCATTTCGTATAGAAGTTATTATGTCGGCAATAGTGTCCCTACCCATGATGAACTATAATTATTGGTGTCTCCGAGTTTTGATATAATCAACATGCTCTTTTTTTTTTTTCTTTTTTTATGAATTATTAAGGGATATACGTGATACACAATCAATCTACTAAATGAATTGAATCTATTTCCGAGACCCTACTATACTATATTGTATCGTGGTCTCGTCTATTAGTATTTATAATACCTCAGGAGCTAATGAGACTATTTTAGTAAAATTCAACTGTCTCAATTCCCGAGCGATCGCACCAAAAACTCGAGTTCCCTTTGGATTTCCTTCTTGATCAATGACAACTGCTGCATTGTCATCATATCGGATTATCATACCGTTATCACGTTTGAGTTCTTTACATGTACGTACAATTACAGCTCTGATCACCTCGGATCTTTCTAGGGGCATATTGGGCGCTGCTTCTTTGATTACAGCAACAATAACGTCACCAATATGAGCATATCGGCGATTACTAGCTCCTAGGATTCGAATACACATCAATTCTCGAGCCCCGCTGTTGTCCGCTACATTTAAATGGGTCTGAGGTTGAATCATATCTTTTTTTAATCGTTTCTTTCAATGCAAAGAAAGGGCAAAGGAAAAAAAGAAATATTGTTTGTCCAGAAAAAAAAACCTGCGGCTGTTTTTTCATCACAAAGACCCTTTTCCTTTGGTTTGGCTGCGCACCCTTATTCCGCAATAAGGAATTGAGTTCGTATAGGCATTTTGGACGCAGCTATTGAAATAGCCTCTCTGGCTACAATTTCTGATACTCCACCCATTTCATAAAGTATTCGACCCGGTTTAACGACGGATACCCAATATTCGGGAGACCCTTTCCCCGAACCCATACGCGTTTCTGTAGGTCTTACTGTAACAGGTTTGTCTGGAAATATACGTACCCATATTTTTCCACCACGACGCGCATATCGTGTCATTGCTCGTCGCCCTGCTTCTATTTGTCTAGATGTGATCCAAGCGGGTTCAAGTGCCTGAAGAGCATATCTACCGAAACTAATACGATTGCCTCGAGAAGATATTCCCTTCATTCTTCCTCTATGTTGTTTACGGAATCTGGTTCTTTTGGGGTTATAGTTGATGGTTGTTTCTCAATTCCATCTCTACTGCAGAACCGGACATGAGAGTTTCTTCTCATCCAGCTCCTCGCGAATGAAACGATTCAATAATATTACAAATATATATATATATGTTATGTATTGAATTAATAATACACTGAATTATGGGATTTTTTGAGATCTAATCCGTCATGTAAAAATTTTCATATCTTGGATTGTATATACAACTATACATATATTTCTATTAGAATTTTAGAATTGATTCTTTTTTTTTTAGAATTTGGATTTTGACCTTTATTGAATCCCCCAAAACTTAGCAATCCAATAAGGCTTTCGCGGGCGAATATTGACTCTTTCAATATCTCTTTCATTCGTATGGTCAGCCCATGACCTCTCAGAATAAATGAATTGGTTCCTGGTTCTTTCCGCCATCCCACCCAATGAATCATTAGGATTCGTTTTCAATAGAATCTTCTGCAGTCACGGGTTCCGTCGTTCCCATCACTTCTTGATTAATGGCTAGGCCTGAATTCTGCAACGGAGCTCCTAATTGAATTTGTTGTTCCTGAGTCAATCTACTCAGTCTTTATTGACTCGGTGCTCTTTATTATTTTGATTTTGTCCTATGAACCAGATTCATTTAATTATTAATATTAATTATGGCCGAATCCATATTGATGCTTTATTACACTGCCCTTGTATGAGATGATTCATAGACCATACATATTGGAATCGTATATCATTGATATTCTCCTTCTCTCTTTCTCTCGCCCTTCCATTTATCCACATCCTTTTATTTTCACTTCACAACCCATAATCAGATTGATTTTTCTTTTATGTAAAAAGATTTCAGTTGCTACAACCATATGATCGATACATCATATAGTGACTGCTTCTTTGGATCCAGATAATATGAAGCAATGAGCTGATTATTAGTTCCATAGTTATTAGTTTATACTAGGGGTCGTCCTTTGTTTTTTTAATCCTAACCTAGACCTAAATAAAAAACTGACGAGTCACACACTAAGCATAGCAATTATACCAAAGGTCAATCGAATTTGGATTTTTTTGCAAACCTATAGAATTAGTTGTAATTGATTCTTTTTGATTGAAGGGAAAAAGAATGTCTGGTTCTCTTTATTTTATTTTTCTGGTTCTCAAAGAAAAGAAATCCTACCTTCATCCTACCTTCATCCTAATCGATATACCCGAGTAGGTAGTAACAAAGCCACATTGTTGCTACAATGTAGATCAGGTCACAAAGCCGAGAAATGAACCGTTCATCTTGCAAATACGATTTCAAAGAAACGGCCCACCTATATAGTGTCCACCTTAGATAGAGAAGAAATTCCTCCCAGATGTCTTCTATTTTTTTATTTTTATTTTGAATGATTTTCTCCTTGATTTTTCCAAATACACTTTTACAAAGGTAAAAGGTTCGTAACAGGACGACGGAAACACAGACATCAAAGAGAAATTCGTTTACAGTTTGGGAGTTCATTTTATTGTATCGGTAGGAGTAATAAAATACTACTACGGGGCTGATGTACAATAGAATGAGAACCAAAGGTTTGAAGAAAACCTGTGAATTCTCCCATAAGTCTTCTATTTTTTCAAAAATGAATTTTTGTGACCTACACCTACAAGCGGCAAAAAAAGTGCAAACAGACTCCACAAGTCTGTTAAAAAAAAGAAGAAGACGGTTTTTGTCTTCCCTCCCTCTTTTTTTCATAGTAGGACCTCCTCCACATACGTGGATCTTAAAAAAGGGAACATGAATTCGTAATTGCTAGTAAGGGACCATTATTCCTCGTCCGCAAATATCCAAATTTTGATGCCTAATACCCCATAAATAGTTCGAACTGTATACGAACAATAATCAATTTTAGCCCGAATGGTTTGTAAGGGAACCCTACCTTCTCTGATCCATTCGACACGTGCAATTTCTTTTCCGTCGATACGTCCCGCAATTTGTACTTGAATTCCTTTTGTATCTGCTTTCTCAGTTAATTCAATAGCTTTTTTCATTGCCTTTCGAAATGTAACTCTCTTTTTTAATTGTTCGACTATAAATTCTGCAAGAATATTAGGGTGTCCATAAGGTTTTGCAATTCTTGTGATAGCAATGTTGAGTTTTCGGTTCCCAGAATTAAACCCTTTTTGTACATTGATCTGTAATTCTTCGATTCCTCGTGGTTTACCCTCTGTTAACCATTTTGGGAATCCCATATAGATTATGACCCGGATCAGATCGATTGTTTTTTGAATCTCTATACGTGCAATTCCCTCGACACCTGAAGATATTCTCAAATTTTTTTGTACATAATTCTTGATACAATCCCGTATTTTTTGATCTTCTTGGAGACCCTCGGAATAACTTTTTGGTTGTGCAAACCAAAGGGAATGATGCTTTTGGGTTGTACCAAGTCTGAAACCAAGTGGATTTATTTTTTGTCCCATACATCCTCATCCTCGCTTTCTTCATTAGGCCATTGCAGGCTTTCTCCATTTCCATTAGCCCATTCTAGTCTCGGCTCTATCATACATAGATAAACACCATTAGCCCATTCCAGTTTGTCCCGCTCTATCATAAGCAGATACCTCTCTCTAACATCTGTATATTTATCTTTATATACCCATCCATATTTTCTTAACCATATGAAATATTCTTGATCTTTAGATGTATCTTTCAATACAATAGTTATATGACAGGTGGGTCTTTTTATCGGATAACTACGTCCTCGAGCTCGAGGTTTTAACTTTTTCACGATAACACCCTCGTTGACTTCGGCTTGACTAATGATTAAATCTGTTTCGTTGAAACCCATATTGTGACTAGCATTTGCTGCTGCAGAATAAACCAATTTAAAAATGGGATAACACGCTCGATAAGGCATGAGTTCTAGTATCATAAGTGTTTCTTCGTAGGAACGCCCACGAATCTGATCAATTACCCTTCGCGCTTTGTGCGCAGACATACATATATGTTGACCTAAAGCGTATACTTCTACGTCCGGGTCCCTCTTTATCATAAGGTTCACCTCCCACCAATGAACGATGAGCACCTATATTCACTTTATTAACATTAACGGCGAGATTTATTATCGGTTTTCGCATGTCCCGGGAAATTAAGAGTAGGTGCAAATTCTCCCAATTTGTGACCCACCATACCATCTGTAATATAAATAGGCAAATGCTCTTTTCCATTATGAATAGCAATTGTATGGCCGATCATTGTGGGTATAATGGTAGATGCCCGGGACCAAGTTACTATTATTTCTTTTTCCCCCTTCATGTTGAGCTTTTCAATTTTTGCTAATAAATGATTCGCAACAAAGGGATTTTTTTTTTTTGAGCGTGTCATAGCGAATAACTCCTTAGTCAACTTCTTTAACTTTAATACGGAAACGCATAAAATGGATTTTCTCTCCTATTTATTACGGCGACGAAGAATCAAACTATCGCTATATTTATTCCTTTTTCTACTTCTTCTTCCAAGCGCAGGATAACCCCAAGGGGTTGTGGGTTTTTTTCTACCAATTGGAGCCCTCCCTTCACCACCTCCATGGGGATGGTCTACAGGGTTCATAACTACTCCTCTTACTACGGGACGCTTGCCTAGCCAACGCTTAGATCCGGCTCTACCCAAACTTTTCTGGTTCACCCCAACATTACCCACTTGTCCGACTGTTGCTGAGCAGTTTTTGGATATCAAACGGACCTCCCCAGATGGTAATTTTAATGTGGCCGATTTACCCTCTTTTGCAATCAGTTTCGCTACAGCACCCGCTGCTCTAGCTAATTGTCCACCCTTTCCAAGTGTGATTTCTATGTTATGTATGGCCGTGCCTAAGGGCATATCGGTTGAAGTAGATTCTTCTTTATTGATCAATCAAAACCCCTTCCCAAACTGTACAAGCTTCTTCCAAAGCATACGGCTTTCTGGATGTATATGATGATATCTAGACAGATGGATCTTATATGAATCGTATGATGAAGTACCACATGAGTGGATATATAGGAATCCAAATCTGCCGAATCACTCATGTTATGTTATGATCTTCTACATCCTAGGTCTCCCCGTTCCATCATCTGGCTTATGTTCTTCATGTAGCATTCAGACCGAATGACTCTATGAAATTACGTCGATACTTCCACATATTACGGGTAACGTAGGAGACATCTCTATTTTTCCCCCGGGGGTAGAATTACCACTGCTTAGCTTTCAATTCGCCTCTGACCATCAAATGAAATGTGAATAACCCGTCCTCCTCTCTTTGAAACAAGGGGCGCTTCCGGTTCTGTCGGTGCTTCAAACAATTTTGTCTTCTCCATATTACCATATCTCTAGAGTCAATAATTTTATATGAGGAACTACTGAACTCAATCACTTGCTGCCGTTACTCTTCAGTTTTCTGTTGAGGTCTATCCCGTAGAGGTACTCAAATTGGATCAGTGATCGATTTCTAGGTTTCGTCGTAAACCTAATTGGTTACTTCCAATTACGTAAATCAATGGTTCAAACCGCACTCAAAGGTAGGGCATTTCCCATTGAGATAGGAACTTCTGTACCAGAAACAATGGTATCTCCAATTATAGCCCCTCTGGGATGTAAAATATATCTCTTCTCACCATCCCCATAGTGTATGAGACAAATGTATGCATTTCGATTAGGGTCGTATTCTATGGTTACGATTCTACCAGATATGTCTTTTTCATTCCGTCGAAAATCGATTTTACGGTATAGACGCTTATGACCTCCCCCTCTATGCCTTACGGTAATGATGCCTCTGGCATTACGACCTTTACCACAACGACGCTGTCCATAGATCAAATTATTTCGTGGATTGGATTTCACTTGACTGTCTACGGCCCCATTGCGTGTGCTCGGGGTAGAAGTTTTGTATAAATGTATCGCCGTGTTATTAAGTATTTTGATTTAAGTTCTTTTCTTTCTAAGAGGTGGAATAGAATAACCCGGTTGAAGCGTAATAATCATACGTCTGTAATGCATTGTATGTCCCATAGGTCCCATTCTTCGACCCTTTCCCGGGAGTCGATGACTATTCATAGCTATTACCTTGACACCAAAGAAGAGTTCGACCCAATGCTTTATTTCTGTCCTAGTTGATCCTGATTCGACATTAGAAGTATATTGATTGTTCCCCAATAACCGAATACTTTTGTCTGTAAATACTGCATATTTGATTCCATCCATAAATCCATTTTCTTCCCTATGAGTTCCAGTATTGATAAGAATTCTAGTTCTTACTGTTCATATGTTATGGTATGAATATACCATATCAATTCGTTATGTATGGATGATGAAATTCCATAAATAAAGAGCCAATTCCAATAGACTTATTGAACGTTCCCATTGGCGTGCATCCAGCAGGAATTGAACCCGCGAATTTGCCAATTATGAGTTGGGCGCTTTAACCATTCAGCCATGGATGCTTAACACAGGGATCATCATACATCGTAAATAAGCAAATTCCAATTGCAATGAAATCTTTAGGAGGAATCAATATCCATATAATAGGAGGAATCAATATCAATAATAAGCAAATTCCAATTGCAATGAAATCTTTAGGAGGAATCAATATCCATATAATAGGAGGAATCAATATCAATAATAAGCAAATTCCAATTGCAATGAAATCTTTAGGAGGAATCAATATCCATATCCCTATAATAGGAGGAATCAATATCCATATAATAGGAGGAATCAATATCAATAATAAGCAAATTCCAATTGCAATGAAATCTTTAGGAGGAATCAATATCCATATCCCTATAATAGGAGGAATCAATATCAATATGAAACGACATCAATTTAAATTCTGGATCTTCGAATTGAGAGAGATATTGAGAGAGATCAAGAATTCTCACTATGTCTTTGATTCATGGACCAAACTCGATTCGGTGGGATCTTTCACTCACGTTTTTTTCCACCAAGAACGTTTTATGAAACTCTTTGACCCCCGAATTTGGAGTATCCTACTTTCACGCGATTCACAGGGTTCAATAAGCAATCGATATTTCACGATCAAAGGTGTAGTACTGCTTGTAGTAGCGGTCCTTATATATCGTATTAACAATCGAAATATGGTCGAAAGAAAAAATCTCTATTTGATGGGGCTTCTTCCTATACCTATGAATTCCATTGGACCCAGAAATGATACATTGGAAGAATCTTTTGGGTCTTCCAATATTAATAGGTTGATTGTTTCGCTCCTGTATCTTCCAAAAGGGAAAAAGATCTCTGAGAGTTGTTTCATGGATCCGAAAGAGAGTACTTGGGTTCTCCCAATAACTAAAAAGTGTATCATGCCTGAATCTAACTGGGGTTCGCGGTGGTGGAGGAACCGGATCGGAAAAAAGAGGGATTCTAGTTGTAAGATATCTAAGAAAACCGTAGCTGGAATTGAGATCTCATTCAAAGAGAAAGATATCAAAGATCTGGAGTTTCTTTTTGTATCCTATACGGATGATCCGATCCGCAAGGACCATGATTGGGAATTGTTTGATCGTCTTTCTCCGAGGAAGAAGCGAAACATAATCAACTTGAATTCGGGACAGCGATTCGAAATCTTAGTGAAAGACTGGATTTGTTATCTCATGTCTGCTTCTCGTGAAAAAAGACCAATTGAAGTGGAGGGTTTCTTCAAACAACAAGGAGCTGAGTCAACTATTCAATCAAATGAGATTGAGCATGTTTCCCATCTCTTCTCGAGAAACAAGTGGGGTCTTTCTTTGCAAAATTGTGCTCAATTTCATATGTGGCAATTCCGCCAAGACGAATCGGATTTTTTGAGGAACGTATCGAGAGAGAATTGGATTTGGTTAGACAATGTGTGGTTGGTAAACAAGGATCGGTTTTTTCGCAAGGTACGGAATGTATCGTCAAATATTCAATATGATTCCACAAGATCTATTTTCACGGATTCTAGCCAATTGAAAGGATCTTCTGATCAATCCAGAGACTATTTCGATTCCATTAGTAATGAGGATTCGGAATATCACACATGGATCAATCAAAGAGAGATTCAACAACTAAAAGAAAGATCGATTCTTTGGGATCCTTCCTTTCTTCCAAGGGAACGAACAGAGATAGAATCAGACCGATTCCCGAAAGGCCTTTCTGGAGATTCCTCAATGTCCCGGCTATTCACGGAACGTGAGAAGCAGATGAATAATCATCTGCTTCCGGAAGAAGTCGAAGAATTTCTTGGGAATCCTACAAGATCAATTCGTTCTTTTTTCTCTGACAGATGGTCAGAACTTCATCTGGGTTCGAATCCTACTGAGAGGTCCACTAGAGATCATAAATTGTTGAAGAAAGAACAAGATCTTTCTTTTATCCCTTTCAGACGATCGGAAAATAAAGAAATGGTTGATATATTCAAGATAATTACGTATTTACAAAATACCGTCTCAATTCATCCTATTTCATCAGATCCGGGATGTGATATGGTTCCGAAGGATGAACCGGATATGGACAGTTCCAATAAGATTTCATTCTTGAACCAAAATCCATTTTTGGATTTATTTCATCTATTCCATGACCGGAACAGGGGGGGATACACGTTACACCACGATTTTGAATCAGAAGAGAGATTTCAAGAAATGGCAGATCTATTCACTCTATCAATAACCGAGCCAGATCTGGTGTATCATAAGGGATTTTCCTTTTCTATTGATTCCTACGGATTGGATCAAAAAAAATTCTTGAATGAGGTATTCAACTCCAGGAATGAATCGAAAAAGAAATCTTTATTGGGTCTACCTCCTATTTTTTATGAAGAGAATGAATCTTTTTATCGAAGGATCAGAAAAAAATCGGTCCGGATCTCCTGCGGGAATGACTTGGAAGATCCAAAACCAAAAATAGTGGTATTTGCTAGCAACAACATAATGGAGGCAGTCAATCAATATAGATTGATCCGAAATCTGATTCAAATCCAATATAGCACCTATGGGTACATAAGAAATGTATCGAATCGATTCTTTTTCATGTTAATGAATAGATCCGATCGCAACTTCGAATATGGAATTCAAAGGGATCAAATAGGAAATGATACTCTGAGTCATAGAACTATAATGAAATATACGATCAACCAACATTTATCGAATTTGAAAAAGAGTCAGAAGAAATGGTTCGATCCTCTTATTTCTCGAACCGAGAGATCCATGAATCGGGATCCTAATGCATATAGATACAAATGGCCCAACGGGAGCAAGAATTTCCAGGAACATTTGGAACATTTCGTTTCTGAGCAGAAGAGCCGGTTTCAAGTAGTGTTCGATCGATTACGTATTAATCAATATTCGATTGATGGGTCCGAGGTTATCGACAAACAAGATTTGTCTAAGTCACTTCGTTTCTTTTTGTCCAAGTCACTTCTCTTTTTGTCTAAGTCACTTCCTTTTTTCTTTGTGAGTATCGGGAATATCCCCATTCATAGGTCCGAGATCCACATTTATGAATTGAAAGGGCCGAATGATCAACTCTGCAATCAGTTGTTAGAATCAATAGGTGTTCAAATCGTTCATTTGAATAAATTGAAACCCTTCTTATTGGATGATCGTGATACTTCCCAAAAACCGAAATTCTTGATCAATGGAGGAACAATATCACCATTTTTGTTCAATAAGATACCAAAGTGGATGATTGACTCATTCCATACTAGAA